AAAAAACAAGTGGGTTTTCGTTAGACTGAGAACGGGAAGGAAGAAAGCGAGCGGATCCGCTAATTCCTGATCCTCAATCAAATTAGTCCTTCCCACGGGGTATTTTTTATCTCAACGAGAATAAGTTAAAGTTTTTGTAGGAGTAAAATTTTGATATAATTCGAAAAATCAAGTCAAGTGGCAAATCTAAGGTAATAAAATAGAAAAGGCAAAAGAAAGACTTTCAAATTTAGAAGATTAAGATTAAACAAAGGGATTTGCGAATAAAAGTGCTAATGCCACGACCAGTCCATAAATTGTTAAAGCTTCCATAAAAGCCAGACTAAGCAATAAAGTACCTCGTATTTTACCCTCTGCCTCTGGTTGTCTCGCGATACCTTCTACGGCTTGGCCTGCAGCAGTACCTTGACCAACTCCAGGTCCAATAGAAGCCAGCCCTACAGCCAATCCAGCAGCAATAACGGAAGCAGCAGAAATCAGTGGATTCATGTTAAGCTCCTAGCATAAAAATAAAGGAATGGTTAATGATACAAGCAATCAATGAATTATGGCTTATTATTACATTACTAAGATCCATCCAGTCGAAATAACAACTATGAACTAAAAAAGTAATGAGATTTTTGAATGAGCATAACTACTTCAATCTCGCGTTTTTAGTTCCCGTTCGTTCCTATCCCTGGAGTCTTTATCAATCCATAATCAATCTATAAGGCCCCAGTTCTTCCATTTCATTTTTTTTTGTTACGAACCATTCTTTCAATTCTGCATCCTTTCTCTTTTATATGTTTGATTTCATCTGTTTATTCATTCGGGCCAGACGAAACGGAAGGACTTCTATCATATATCGTAATTCCTATCTAAATTCACGGTAGCATAGGAAAGTCCATAAGATATATATATGGATAATTCATATGTAACTAAACTAGTAAATATCTACTATCACATATACATGTCTTTCTTCCATAACGTAAACCAAAAACGCACATCTTATATTCAACTCGATTCTCGAATCCTTCTTTGAAACAGACGGAAGAGTTGGCTTATAGCCATATAAAAAAAAATTAAATATACCCGGTTCGACCCGACCCCTACACCCATTTTTTATGAATCTCGTTTGTAAATTATTAGTTTCCTTTTCTTTATCATTATCCCGCATTAATATAAGCATGAATACAAACGGACAAATTAATTAGTCTGAATCCTTACATATCAATACAATATCAAAATTCGAATTTTGATATTGTATTGAATGAAATTCAATGAAATGGGAATAGTTCTGTAGAACATTTTTTTATCACATATTGAAACCGGATAACAGTTCTTATCCAAATTATGTATGAATCATCATAAATATTGTGATTGACTGAACAAGTAGAAATATAATTATAATATAGGGAGGCATAAGTAGGCCAAACGGAAATCTTAGGAAAAAGATCTTATCTTTTAGATCTGGTTCGGTCCTTTTTACAATTGAATTCCATAATATCCTAATCTTTTTTACTACTATTCTACTCTAAATCAGATATACGTTAGATTGTATCTATTCTGTTCCAAAATAGCTTATCGGAACCACCCACACATTACGTTGGGATAAAAAAAAGAATATTTTGAAAGATAGTTAATGATGACCCTCCATGGATTCTCCTATATAAGCCGCGGCTAAAGTTGCGAAAATAAGAGCTTGAATACCACTAGTAAATAATCCAAGGAACATGACAGGTATAGGAACTACTAAAGGTACTAAAGAAACAAGAACAACAACTACTAATTCATCAGCCAATATATTACCAAAAAGTCGAAAACTAAGTGATAAGGGTTTTGTGAAATCTTCTAGGATGTTAATTGGTAAAAGTATTGGAGTTGGTTGAATATATTTACCGAAATAACCCAATCCCTTTTTTGTAAGACCTGCATAGAAATATGCTACTGACGTAGGTAAAGCTAAAGCAACAGTAGTATTTATATCATTCGTGGGTGCAGCTAACTCCCCATGAGGTAACTGTATTATTTTCCACGGTAAAAGAGCCCCTGACCAGTTGGAAACAAAAATAAATAAAAACATAGTTCCAATAAAAGGAACCCAAGGACCGTATTCTTCTCCAATTTGGGTTTTGCTCAAATCTCGAATGAATTCAAGGATATATTCGAAAAAATTCTGACCGTCGTTCGGAATGGTTTGTGGATTCCGAACAGCTAGAGTAGCGGAACCTAATAAGATAGCAATTACGAACCAAGAAGTAATAAGCACTTGGGCATGGACTTGGAACCCCCCTATTTGCCAATAGAAATGTTGGCCCACTTCTACACCGGATATATCATATAACCTTTTTAGTGTGTTTATGGAACATGGTAGAACATTCATATTGCCCTCTGACAGAAATAGAACTTAAAAAGGAATTATTTTAATTCAACCATCTATCTCTTTACCGATTCGCCTACTTTAATTGAATTGTATATTTCGGATACAAAGTAATTACATAAGTAGTTTTTATCTCTTTTT